TCATATAAGAACTTGTTATAATTGGATTTATTGGATTGTTTCATCAACGATGTTGGGTCAGAATCACTTTTTGACTCTGCGCCAGTGATTCTACTATTATTTATTAGTGAACAATAATTGAATAATTCCTTCATAGAGATAGAGGACATAATTCACATGGATATAGTAAATCTCGCTTGGGCTGCTTTAATGGTAGTCTTTACGTTTTCCCTTTCACTAGTAGTATGGGGAAGAAGTGGACTCTAGAAGTACTACTAATTGAGTTTAGGAACTAAACTGTATCAATTTTTTTTTTTATAGATCGTTCGGCAAAGCTTTTTTTATTTAAAATTTAACTATTTCAATTTAAAATTTTAAATTGAAATAGAAATTTTAAATATCTTCATTTAGAAATTCTCTTGGATTTTAATGGATACACATTTTCTATGTGAAACAGCATAGACATAGTAGTTGTCCAACGAGAGCACATACTAAAATATTGTCTTGGGCGAGTCACATATTGCGCACTTACCGCTTGTTTTAGTTTTATTATTTTAGAAATCTTATTTATATTGTGCTTGTTTTATTGAACCCATTTCATATCATGGTTCAAACGTTAAAAATCGACGAGGTTTACTAATCCCTTTTCGAAATCCGAAGAAGTTCCCACGGATCATTTGTCAATTGCTCAATCAATGACTTATCCATCAGAATGCTAACAAAAAGATTACTTGATTTTTTTTATTATACCCATCGAAGAAGTCATTGATTCTTTCGATTGGGATTCATATTGAATCAGAAATCTAGGAATTATAATCGTAAGAGTCACTTTCGATTATTTCAAATTAATTGAAATCAACACAAATTAAATACAAATAGATAAAGCAAAGAAATAGAATTGGGACACTATATACATTATCACTATGTATATTATACATATGTAATTGATTTCCATATATATAGGAAAGGAATATGACGATACTTTTGTAGATTGATAATTAACCTGTATTACAATACAACTTTGATACATTACAATAACAATACTAGGTAGTAGATAGTATGGTAGAAAGATTCAGATATTTCTTTCTACCATACTATCGTATCTCATAGAATATGGCTGATTCTAGTCTGCCCATTTAATTTAAGACGCGAAATTTTAATCCTTTTCTTCTCTTCCATTATTGATAAGAACTAAAATTAATTCAAATTAATCACCTTGGCTGACTGTTTTTACGTATATTATAAGTAAAAAAGCGGTAGGGACTAGAATAAACAGTGCAGTAGCAATAAATGCGAGAATATTTACTTCCATAATCTCATTGTTTAATTTTTCTTTAATTCGCAATAACTCGGGAGTTAATCCCATAGAGATAATAAATCTTTCGCCTGTAAATTCAATGGGATGAATTACATCTGGATGATATCGAATCGGATCAATATCATGAATAACAATATCTGAGCTATCAAATCGATTCATCGTCAAGAATTGAATAGTATAACATAGGAAGCTCTTTTATCCATATCGAACTCAAAATAGGATTCCTGATCCAATCAATAATTCCTTTATTTTTTTTTATTTATCATTCTTTTCCATTCTTTCTTATATATAACCTACCGTCCTTTTTGTACAATCATCTGATGAAGTATCATCTAACCGCCTTTCCACTTACCATTGGTTCTAAATAAACCCCAACAAACAATAGAAGCTAAATGAAAAACAAAGGAAGGGGTTAAGTTATAAACTCCTTTTTTTAATGATCTAATCTTCTTGGAAAACAAAAGAAGTATGATAAAGACGAGTACAAGTTCCGGTATAAAAAAATCTAATATTCCATCAAATTAACTATTTTTTTATATATTTATATATAAATATATAAAGTTTCTTCTTTCAAGGAAAATACCCTTAAATAAAATTGCACTCCCCCGCTAATAAAAAAGAGATTCTTGTTTGATCTTTATTTTTTTAATATCCTCTTTCCTTGGATTAGTAACGGGACACATATATCAAAAGCTCAATGTGAAATTTGAATGAGATAGATTCTTTCAAATTAGTGAAATTAGAAATTGAGGTTACACAAAACCGGGCCAGAAAAGGATATACTTTTATTTTAATCTTAATAGAAAAGTATTCTATCACAGTAACTATGTCAAATTTTTTTTATATCGTACAAATTCCATTTATGTATGTACTCCCGGGAAACATACAGTACTCGACTCTATTCCACAGATCGGGAGTAATCGAAAAAGAAAAAGCCAGAGTACGGTATCCCGTGGAATCCTGAATCTGATGCTAACAATAATTGTACTAATCCACATATGTCTATCTCCCATCAATCGAATCGGTACTAGTCGAAGATACCCCATTTGTTTGATGATAAATGTGAAACGAAACAGAAAAAAAGAAGAGGTATCGCCGTTGGGAATGAAATTCTGCTATTTGTACTTCTTTTCACAAAAAATAGAGGGATGAATTGATATATTTTTTTATTGGCTTTGGATTCGTCGGGACTGACGGGGCTCG